CATGTAATGGAAGAAACTTTCAAAATAAAACAGTTAACGATAAGTATACTAAAGAGAAAGAACCTTATTTTTGTAGTTCTTATGATGCACTTGGAGCTTATCGGCAGAAACGAATAAATTTAGATAGTCCTTTGTGGCTCCGGTGGCGACTCGATCAGCGTGTCATTGCCTCAATAGAAGTTCCCATCGAAGTTCAATATGAACCTTTGGGTACCTATCATGAGATTTATGAGCACTATCTAATAGTAAGAAGTGTAAAAAAAGAAATCCTTTGTATATACATTCGAACCACTCTTGGTATTATTTCTTTTTATCGAGAAATAGAAGAAGCCATACAGGGATTTTGTTGGGCCCACTCATACGCTACCTAAGCTAAGTAATTGTGTGATACCGTGGGAATTTGGTTCTCTACAGTTCAACCGGTATCATAATTTATGAATTTCTACGTGAATCAAGATCGAGGAAAGGAAGTCTTCAAATCACTGACTCAAACCCATTGTCGAATACTACTCAGCGGAATATGGAGGTACTTATGGCAGAACAGGCCGATCTGGTCTTTCACAATAAAGTGATAGATGCAACTGCCATGAAACGACTTATTAGCAGATTAATAGATCACTTCGGAATGGCATATACATCGCACATCCTGGATCAAGTAAAGACTCTGGGTTTCCAGCAAGCCACTGCTACATCCATTTCATTAGGAATTGATGATCTTCTACCAATACCTTCTAAGGGATGGATAGTCCAAGATGCTGAACAACAAAGTTTTCTTTTAGAAAAGCACCATCATTATGGGAATGTACACGCGGTAGAGAAATTGCGTCAATCCATTGAAATATGGTATGCTACAAGTGAATATTTGAGACAAGAAATGCATCCTAATTTTAAGATGACTGATCCTTCTAATCCAGTCCATATAATGTCCTTTTCGGGAGCTAGAGGAAATGTATCTCAGGTACATCAATTAGTAGGTATGAGAGGATTAATGTCGGACCCCCAAGGACAAATGATTGATTTACCCATTCAAAGCAATTTACGCGAAGGACTTTCTTTAACGGAATATATCATTTCCTGCTACGGAGCCCGCAAAGGAGTTGTGGATACTGCTGTACGAACATCAGATGCTGGATACCTCACGCGTAGACTTGTTGAAGTAGTTCAACACGTTGTTGTGCGTAGAACGGATTGTGGAACTATCCGAGGTATTTCCGTGAGTTCTCGAAATGGGATGACGGAACGAATTTTGATCCAAACACTAATCGGTCGTGTATTAGCAGACGATATATATATGGGTCTACGATGCATTGCCGCTCGAAATCAAGATCTTGGGATTGAACTTGTCAATCGATTCATAACCTTTCGAGCACAATCAATATATATTCGAACCCCCTTTATTTGCAGGAGTACATCTTGGATCTGTCGATTATGTTATGGTCGGAGTCCCGCTCATGGCGATCTGGTCGAATTGGGAGAAGCAGTAGGTATTATTGCGGGTCAATCAATTGGGGAACCAGGAACTCAACTAACATTAAGAACTTTTCATACGGGTGGAGTATTTACAGGCGGTACTGCAGAACATGTACGAGCCCCCTTTAACGGAAAAATCAAATTCAATGAGGATTTGGTTCATCCCACCCGTACACGTCATGGATATCCTGCTTTTCTATGTTATATAGACCTGTATGTAACTATTGAGGGTCAGGATATTCTACAGAATGTAAATATTCCACCAAAAAGTTTTCTTTTTGTTCAAAATGATCAATATGTAGAATCAGAACAAGCGATTGCTGAGATTCGCGCCGGAAAATCCACTTTCCCTTTTAAAGAAAGGGTTCGAAAACATATTTATTCTGATTCGGGGGGAGAAATGCACTGGAGTACCGATGTGTACCATGCGCCTGAATATATATACGGTAATGTTCATCTGTTACCAAAAACAAGCCATTTATGGATATTATCAGGAGGTCCGTGCGGATCCAGTATAGTCCCTTTTTCGCTTCACAAGGATCAAGATCAAACGCATGTTCATTCTCTTTCTGTCGAACGGAGATCTATTTCTGACCTTTCAGCGACTAATGATCGAGTGAGACACAAATTGTTTAGTTCGGATCCTTCCGGTAAAAAAAAGGGGGGGATTCTTGATTATTCAGAACCTGATCGAATGCTATCTAATGGCCATTGGAATTTCCTATACCCCCCCCCTCTCCACGAGAACTCTGATTTATTGGCGAAAAGGCGAAGAAATAGATTCATCATACCATTCCAATATGATCAAGAACGAGAGAAAGAACTAATGTCCCATTCTGGTATCTCGATTGAAATACCCATAAATGGTATTTTACGAAGAAATAGTATTCTTGCTTATTTCGACGATCCACGATACAGAAGAAGCAGTTCGGGAATGACTAAATATGGAACCATAGGCGGGGAAGCAACCGTCAAAAAAGAGGATTTGATTGAGTATCGAGGAGCAAAAAAATTTGGGCCGAAATCGAAATACCAAATGAAAGTAGATCAATTTTTTTTCATTCCCGAGGAAGTGCATGTCTTTCCCGGATCTTCGCCCATAATGGTACGGAACAATAGTCTCATTGGAGTAGATACACGAATCGCTTTAAATACAAGAAGCCGAGTGGGTGGATTGGTCCGAGTGGATAGAAAAAAAAAAAATATTGAACTGAAAATCTTTTCTGGAGATATCCATTTTCCTGGAGAGACAGATAAGATATCCCGACACAGCGGCATCTTGATATCACCAGGAACGGGAAAAAAAAATTCTAAGAAATCAAACCAATCGAAAAATTGGATCTATGTCCAGCGGATCACACCTACCAAGAAAAAGTATTTTGTTTTGGTTCGACCCGTAGTCACATATGAAATAGCTGATGGGATTAATTTATCAACGCTTTTCCCCCAGGATCTGTTGCAGGAAAGGGATAATGTGCAACTACAAGTTGTCAATTATCTCTTTTATAGAAATGGAAAACCAATTCGAGGAATTTATCACACAACTATTCAATTAGTTCGGACTTGTTTAGTATTGAATTGGGAACAAGACCGAAATGGTTCTATAGAAGAGGTTCATGCTTCCTTTGTTGAAGTAAGGGCAAATGATCTGATTCGAGATTTTATAAAAATGGATTTGGTGAAGCCCCAGCCCCCTATTTCGTATATCGTAAAAAGGAATGATACGACGGGTTCAGGGTTGAACCCTGATAATGGATCAGATCGCACCAATATCAATCCTTTGTATTCCAAGGCGAGGATTCAATCACTTACCCAACAGCAAGGAACTATTCGTACGTTTCTGAATAGAAATAAGGAATGCCAATCTTTTCGAATTTTGTCATCATCTGATTGTTCTCGAATTTGTCCAGTCAATGGTTCAAAATGTCACAAGGTGACAAAAGAACTAATTCCAATTAAAGAGAATCCTATGATTCCCATTAGGAATTCGTTAGGTCTCTTAGGGACTATACCTAAAATCGCGAATTTTTATTCATCTTCTCGTTTAAAAACTCATAATCCAATTTTGTTAAAAAAATATTTGCTACTTGACAATTTAAAACAGATTTTCCAAGTACTTAAATACTATTTAATGGATGAAAATAAGAGAATTTATAATCTCGATCCGCGCAGTAACATCATTTTGAATCTATTCGATTTGAATTGGTCCTTCCTACGTCACGAGTATTGTGAGGAGACATCCACAATAATTAGCCTTGGACAGTTTCTTTCTGAAAATGTATGTATATCCAAATACGGACCACACAGAAAATCTGGCCAAGTTCTAATTGTTCATGTTGACTACTTAGTAATAAGATCCGCTAAGCCTCATTTGGCCATTCGAGGAGCAACCGTCCATGGCCATTATGGAGAAATCCTTTACGAGGGAGATACATTAGTTACATTTCTATATGAAAAATCGAGATCGGGTGATATAACGCAAGGTCTACCAAAAGTAGAACAGGTGTTAGAAGTGCGTTCGATTGAGTCAATATCGATGAACTTAGAAAAGAGGATTGAAGGTTGGAATGAGCATATAAGAAGAATTCTTGGAATTCCGTGGGGATTCGTGATTGGCACTGAGCTAACCATAGCTCAAAGTCGTATCTTTTTGGTTAATAAGATCCAAAAAGTTTATCGATCCCAAGGGGTGCAGATCTCTAATAGGCATATAGAGATTATTGTACGTCAAATAACATCCAAAGTGTCGGTTTCAGAAGATGGAATGTCTAATGTTTTTTCACCTGGCGAACTAATCGGATTCTTGCGGGCGGAACGAACAGTGCGTGCTTTGGAAGAAGCGATCTGTTACCGAGCCATCTTATTGGGAATAACGAAGGCATCTCTGAATACCCAAAGTTTCATATCTGAAGCCAGTTTTCAAGAAACCGCTCGGGTTTTAGCAAAAGCCGCTCTACGAGGCCGCATTGATTGGTTGAAAGGCCTGAAAGAGAACGTTGTTCTGGGGGGGATGATACCTGTTGGTACAGGATTCAAAGGATTAGTGCACCGTTCAAGGCAACACAGCAACATTCCTTTGGAAATAAAAAAGAAGCATCTATTCGAGGGGGAAATGAGAGATATTTTGTTCCAACACAGAGAATTATTGGGTTATTGCATCCCAAAGAATTTTCATGATACATCAGAACAATCATTTACGGGATTTCTTAATTCCTAAGAGCAGATTCATTCTTTTATTTTCCGTTTTTTAACTATCTGGTCTTGGTCCGGTCATTTGATTTGGTAATAAGGATAATAATGGATAGAAAGGAATTAATGACTTAGACCGTATATCAACGGTCCATCTCCGGTAGAAGGTTCCGTCGGAACAATTATTTATTTCGTGGTACCTCGTCTCTTTTTTTTTCAAAAAAAAAAGAGGAAAGGTGTGGGGAGAAATGAAAAAAAGAGATTGGAACATCAATTTGGAAGAGATGCTGAAGGCAGGAGTCCATTTGGGTCATGGTACTAGGAAATGGAATCCTAGAATGGCACCTTACATCTCTGCAAAGCGTAAAGGTATTCATATTACAAATCTTACTAGAACTGCTCGTTTTTTATCGGAAGCCTGCAATTTAGTTTTTGATGCAGCAAGTAGGGGAAAACGCTTATTAATTGTTGGTACAGAAAGGAAAGTAGCTAGTTCAGTAGCATCAACTGCAATAAGGGCTCGGTGTCATTATGTTAATAAAAAATGGACTGGTGGTATGTTAACGAATTGGTCCACTACAGAAAGGAGACTTTATAAATTCAGGGACTTGAGAGCGAAACAAAAGACAGGGAAACTCAACCGTCTCCCGAAAAAGGATGCAGCAATATTGAAGAGACAATTATCCCGCTTGCAAAGATATCTGGGTGGGATCAAATATATGACAGGGTTACCCGATATTGTCATCATCGTTGATCAGCAAAAAGAAAATACGGCTCTTCGAGAATGTCTCACTTTAGGAATTCCAACGATTTGTTTAATCGATACAAATTGTGATCCAGATCTCGCGGATCTTTCGATTCCAGCCAACGATGACGCTAGAGCCTCAGTCCGATTGATTCTTAACAAATTAATATCCGCAATTTGTGAGGGTCGTTCTAGCTCTATAAGAAATCGTTGATTAATTATAAGATAAGTCAATGCCTTTGGAACTCCATAAATTGATTGAATCGGTTACTATTCCTGAATCTCAAAAAGGAGACCAAAAGCACTGAGGATATTATTTAATTACTTAGTAAAATTAGTAAAATATACATACCATTTTGGTAAAATATACCATTAAAGTAGGCGAGCCGAGAAAGAGATGGTTGAATCAAAATAATTTCTTTTTATGTTCTATTTTTGTCAGAGAGCAATATGAATGTTCTACCATGTTCCATCAACACACTAAAAGAAGGGTTATACGATCTATCCGGTGTGGAAGTAGGCCAGCATTTCTATTGGCAACTAGGGGGTTTCCAAGTCCATGCCCAAGTACTTATCACTTCTTGGGTCGTAATTGCTATCTTACTAGGTTCAGTCAGTATAGCTGTTCGGAATCCACAAACCATTCCAACAGACGGTCAGAATTTCTTCGAATATGTCCTTGAATTCATTCGAGACTTGAGCAAAACCCAGATTGGAGAAGAGTATGGTCCTTGGGTTCCCTTTATTGGAACTATGTTCCTTTTTATTTTTGTTTCTAACTGGTCAGGTGCTCTTTTACCTCGGAAAATTATACAATTACCTCATGGGGAGTTAGCTGCACCGACGAATGATATAAATACTACTGTTGCTTTAGCTTTACCCACGTCAGTGGCATATTTCTATGCGGGTCTTACCAAAAAAGGATTGAGTTATTTCGGTAAATACATTCAACCAACTCCAATACTTTTACCAATTAACATCTTAGAAGATTTCACAAAACCCTTATCACTTAGTTTTCGACTTTTCGGGAATATATTGGCCGATGAATTAGTAGTTGTTGTTCTTGTTTCTTTAGTACCTTTAGTAGTTCCTATACCTGTTATGTTCCTTGGATTATTCACAAGTGGGATTCAAGCTCTTATTTTTGCAACTTTATCCGCGGCTTATATAGGCGAATCCATGGAAGGTCATCATTGACTAGGTTATCCCAACCTGTCGGGGGCTCCCAAGAATTTACTTGGGAACATAATATATACAAGTTATATATGGTCTGAAGTAAGAGCAAACAAAAAAGGTGTACGATATTAGCGAATTGTAAAAATGTAAAGGGGGGGGAGGAAAGAGGTCTAGGTTAGGTCTAATAAAAGATCTTTTTCCTAAGATTCCTGCTTGGTCCATTTATTCATATCTCTCCAATCAATATTCTATTTATATTTGTTCAGTCAATGACGATTATTAATTGGAATAAGAAAAGAATTCTTATGTTTATCTGTTTCCGACGTACGACTAAACAAACAAAAAAAAGAAAAACTGATAGAATCATTTCCATTTCATTTGATTTCATTCAATTCAACAATGGATCCAATTGTCATTCAATTGGATCAATCCAATCTTGATATTGATACGTAATGATTCTGGGGCTGATGAATCCGTCTGTTTCTACCCATGCGGATAATGATAAGGAGAAGAGTTTACAAACAAATAAGATTCATCAAAAAGTCGGTTAGGGAGAGATATATGTAATGGCTATAAGCTAATCCTGTGTATGTTTCGAAGAATCATTTTAGAATCTGATTCAATATAAGATCGGACGGTTTACGTTATGGACAAAATGTCTGTATATGTAATATTAGATATTCATTATCTATTCACTAGTTCGATATATATGGACTATCCATATATTACATCCCACTGAATTTCGATGGATTTCCATCTAAGTCCTTCCGTTTCATCTGTGACTGTGGATTGAATGAATAAACAGATGAAGTCAAGCATATGGAAGATAAATAGCGAACAATTGAAAGAATGGTTTGGAACAAGGAAACGGAAGAACTAAAACCATATGGGTTTCCAAAAATTCCACGGATAGGAACTAA